TGTTCCCATAAATTCTGCCCTTGCTAATGATCTAGATCCATATCAGGTAAGTAGAAAGTTTAATGAAAAGAGTAAAGAAAAAAAAGACTCTTTTCATTGAAAAATAGATTGAAAAATAGATTATCGATCGATTTTTTCGATTTGGCAATAATGAAAGAAAGGATTCCTAGTTACTAGTAATCCGTGACACTCTCACTAAAGTGCATATCCGTGTGGATATATCAGTGTGGATATCAATATATCCACTCGCGCTTCCATTTATTTATTACATGTTACAACACGGCGATTCTAATCTAAATAGAAAATGGCTTGAATTATAAGAATATAATATGTGTATGCTGCACACTTTTTTTGTATTTACCTGGGATTGTAGTTCAATTGGTCAGAGCACCGCCCTGTCAAGGCGGAAGCTGCGGGTTCGAGCCCCGTCAGTCCCGACCCGACGGATCCAATAAAAAAAAATACATCAATTCGTCCCTCCCTTTTCTGTGAAAGGGGATACAAATGGCAGAATTGAATTCCCAACAATATTTTTTTTTCGCATTTCTGATCAAAACAAAAAATATGGGAATTTCCAGTACTTCAACCCGTACCCATTGATGACAGAGAAAGATATGTGAATTGCTAAAATTATTGGTAGTACTCAGCATATTCAGGATTCAAAGAGATACTGTACCGGGGACTTTTTTCGATTGACCCGGTCCGTCTATTAATAGAATAGAGTGCCATATATTTGTTATTTTTACCGGGAGCACATACACGCATAAATGGAATTTTTTTTTCTCTTTTTGCTTGGGTTTTTGTTTTTTTGTAAACATTGGAAGCGGAAAAGCAGTCAGATGATACTTCATCAGATGATTGTGCAAGGAGGGAGTGGGTTATAGAAAAGAAAGAGTGGAAAAGAATAACAATATAAATAAAGGAAACGAATTCTTTTGGTTGGACCAGGAATCACAAATTTTTTATTCGGTGTGGATAAAAGATCTTCCTATGTTATACTATTCAATTCTCGACGGTGAATCAATTTGATAGCTTAGATATTGTTATTCATGATATTGATCCGATTCGATGTCATTAAAAAATTCATCGCATTGAATTTACAAGTGAAAAACTTTTCATCTCTATGGGATTAAATCCCGAGTTATTGCGAAGTAAAAAAAACAATGAAATTATGGAAGTAAATATTCTCGCATTTATTGCTACTGCGCTCTTCATTCTAGTTCCTACTGCTTTTTTACTTATAATATACGTAAAAACAGTCAGTCAAGGCGATTAATTTGAATGAAATTTGACTTCTTATCATTATCAAGGATTTAAGAAAAAAAGGATTCCAATTTCACGTCTTAAATAAAATGAATGGACTAGAATCAACAGTATCCTATAAAACTCGATAGATAGTATGGTAGAAAGAAAGAAAGATTCAGATATTTCTTTCTACCATACTATCTATTCTAATTCTAGGAATGTCTAAAGTTGGAATGGATAAAGATCCAAACTTAATATAGATCAATTTACAATATGTATCTTCATAGATGTCGATATCAATTAAATATATGGAATGGCCATCGTATCTCAATTTTCTTTCTTTGTTTGATATATTTTAGTTGTGTTGATTTCAATCAATCTGAAAAAATCGCAAGACTTTACTTGTCTTGCGATTTTTTCATTCCCGGATTTCTGATTATTTTCAATATGAATCTCGGTATCCATCAAAAAAGAATCAAATCCATGAAGGAAAGAAAAATGAAATAGGCATATATTAATAAAAAAAGAAAATCAAATAATCCGTTTTTTACATTTTAAAGAAGTAATTGATTGAAGAGTTAACAGATGATTCAAAGAGTTCTATAGTAACTTCTTCGTATTTCGTTTCGAAAGGGGTTATACCTTACCGATTTTTAACCTTTGAGCCATGATATGAAATGGGTTAATAAAGCATAGCCTAAATCAAATTTCTAAAATAATAAAGCAAGTGGTAAGTGCATGTGACTAGACCAAGGCAAGATCTTATGAAAAAAAAAGAACTACTTTCTTTTCCATTTGAACAGGAAAGAAGAAAATAAAGAAAAATAAAACAAAAAAAGTGGGGTTCCGTTGCCCCTCATTGTCCATATATAACTCTGGTAAGAGCCGGTTTATCGAAATAGAAAATTGAGAAAGAATTTTTGATTTCTTTTTCAAAAATTGTCTACCATCCTTATTCCTTTAGATTCTCGGAATACGAACATGGGAATTATTGAAATATTTGTTTGATTTTGATTGAAAAGATATTATTCATCTATATTAGTCATAGAATACATTACTACACTAGAACAAAAAACTTTCTAGATGAAGACTATATATAATATAATATAATATAATATAATATAATATATAGTTATAGTTAATTTAAAATAAAATATAGTTAAAATATAGTTATAGTTATAGTTAATTAAAATAGTTAATTTAAAAGGCTTTGCAAAACCATCTAGAAAAAAATTGATACAGTTTGATTCCTCAACCCAATTATTAAAGTAGTACCTCTAGAGTCCACTTCTTCCCCATACTACGAGTGAAAGGGAAAATGTAAAGACTACCATTAAAGCAGCCCAAGCGAGACTTACTATATCCATGTGAATTATGTCCCCTATCTCTATGAATATGAAACGAATAGAATATGAAGGAATTTGCCCATTATTGTTAACTAATAATAGTGGAATTACTGGCACAGAGTCAAAAAAAAAAGGATTCTGACACAAAACCATTGATGAAACACTGCAATAAATCCACTTATAACAAGTTCTTTTAGATGATTTCTAGTTGAATCGGGAAAGATTAAGCACAAGCAAAATATACAGTGACATTTTTTGGGGGAGTATCAAGAGAATGTTCTTAACATGTAGCAATAAAATAAGAAGACTTATCTTATTCTTTCGTTTGTTGCCCCTCATTAAGTAAAATAAAAGCCAATTATCCATCCAATCTAATATTGATTGTCTGAAACTCAAAGACTTTCATGAGCCCATATACAAAGTCCGGCGCTTCCACAAAGATACCCCCCGGCTATCTAATCTAATTCAAGAGTCAGCCAGTAGACACTACATTAGTCGTGTAGGGACTATCATATCAAGATTTACCAATTCCCTTCTACTAACTCATTTTTTTCTTGAATCCTAGACGTAAGGTAAGGCTTTACAGCACTTTATAAAGCGGAACTCCCGGAGGTTTAGAATCAAAAAAATCTCAAGAGTCCTTTTCTTTTCCTACACTTGCTTTGACTGGGAAAATTCGGCGAGTTATATCAACAAAATAGAACGGTTGATTTCTATTGATTTCGAGTTTTTTGTTGATCAGGCGACACCCGGATTTGAACTGGGGTAAAGGGATTTGCAGTCCCCCGCCTTACCGCTCGGCCATGCCGCCAAAACGATACAAAAAAGACGAGAATATTCCCTCTTTTTTTTCTATTGAAAAAGCAAATGTGAATTCTCAGTTACAAAAGTCAAAATTCAGGACAAATTAGTTAACTATTGATTTGACTGTAAATTGATGAATGATTTTTGGATTTGAATCCCCACTTGTTTTTCTTTAATGATATAAGAAAAGAAAAATGGATACATACCTAATCAGCATTGATATTTTTTTTATTAAAAAAAAATATCAATACTGATTATAACAGCAATTATGAGTATATGTAAACCCCAGAACATAAGTTGTTACACAGCTATAGTATAGTTATTTAATGTTATTTAATGGAGATTTTATCTGGATATGATTCTCATAGGGAATTTATCAAGAAATTATCGTGTTTCATTTTTTCATTGAATAGATTGAAGAGAAAATCAAAATAGAATTTTTGAGAGAGCAGTCCCCAATAAAATAAGGCTTATATATAATGCAAATAAACGGAATAAGGACATATCATATATATAGATAGCATAGCTATATCTGCACATGCTTAGTAAAGACAAGCCCTCTTTTCTTACGAACTTCAATCATATTCGAAATATTCTACTAAAAAAAACTAGGTCAAAATTTCTCTCTTCTCTGCTAATTATTTTTTTAACAACGGAATCCACGAAAAAATTAAGTGCCAGTCAACTCTATATTCTTTTCTGATTATTCTATCTTTATCTCAATGAACAGGCCAAATCATGAATCCATTTCATTTTTTTCTGGTATCTAATCAAACTCAAATTGGAATATGTAATATCATAATAATGGTAAAAATGGAATTATTATTTTTGATATTTTATACAAAATTCCATAAGTCTAAAATAAAAGTCTAAGTGGCGTTTATCAACTCCTTTCCATTTGTATCTGTTTGTTATAAATTCCAATTTGAGTAAAATCTTTCCTTCCTTTGCTCATATGCATTTCATTTTTGATACATTCCATACATATATGGTGTTGAGTCAAATTTCATGTGATTCAGTAAACAGAATAGAAATTCTATTCCATCATTGCTCGATCGATTCATATGATTCGATGAAGAATGAGAAAAGAATGGGATTTTTTTGATAAATGGGAAATTCAAAATGCTCGGGGATGAAAATGGGGGAATGTCTACAATACCTGGGTTGAATCAGATACAATTTGAAGGATTTTGTAGGTTCATTGATCAGGGCTTAACAGAAGAACTTTATAAGTTTCCAAAAATTGAAGATACAGATCAAGAAATTGAATTTCAAGTCTTTGTGGAAACATATCAATTAGTCGAGCCGTTGATAAAAGAAAGAGATGCTGTATATGAATCACTAACATATTCTTCTGGATTATATGTATCCGCGGGATTAATTTGGAAACCCAGTAGAGATATGCAAGAACAAACAATTTTTATTGGAAACATTCCTTTAATGAACTCCCTGGGAACTTCTATAGTAAATGGACTATACAGAATTGTGATCAATCAAATATTGCAAAGCCCCGGTATCTATTACCGATCTGAATTGGATCATAACGGAATTTCGGTCTATATGGGTACCATAATATCAGATTGGGGAGGAAGATTAGAATTAGAG